GAACCGAGAAGGAGGTATCAGCAACAACTGGTTTTATTGCGGGACAGCTCATGATGTTCATATCGATCTATTATGCGCCTCTGCATCTAGCATTGGGTAGACCTCATACAATAACTGTCCTAGTTCTACCGTATCTTTTGTTTCATTTCTTCTGGAACAATCATAAAAACTTTTTTGATTATGGATCTACTACCAGAAATTCAATGCGTAATCTCAGCATTCAATGTGTATTCCTGAATAATCTAATTTTTCAATTATTCAACCATTTCATTTTACCAAGTTCCACGTTAGCCAGATTAGTCAACATTTATATGTTTCGATGCAACAACAAGATTTTATTTTTAACAAGTAGTTTTGTTGGTTGGTTAATTGGTCACATTTTATTCATGAAATGGGTTGGATTGGTATTATTCTGGATACGGCAAAATCATTCTATTCGATCTAATAAGTATCTTGTGTCAGAATTGAGAAATTCTATGGCTCGAATCTTTAGTATTCTCTTATTTATCACCTGTGTTTACTATTTAGGCAGAATGCCGTCGCCTATTGTCACTAAGAAACTGAAAGAGAAAGAAACCTCAGAAACGGAAGAAAGCGATGTAGAAACAACTTACGAAATGAAGGAGACTAAACAGGAACAAGAGGGATCCACCGAAGAAAACCTTTGTTCGGAAGAAAAGGAGGATCTGGACAAAATAGATGAAACGGAAGAGATCCGAGTGAATGGAAAGGAAAAAACAAAGGATGAATTTCACTTGAAAGAGGCACGCTATCAAGATAGCCCAGTTTACGAAGATTCTGATCTGGAGACCCATCAAGAAAATTGGGAATTGGGAAGACTGAAAGAAGAGAAAAAGAAAAGAATGAATAAGAAAAAGATTGACGTTGAAAAAGTTGAAAAAACTTTTGTTTCTTTTCTTTTCGATTATAAACGATGGAATCGTCCATTACGATATATAAAAAATTCTAAATTAGAAAATGCTTTACGCAATGAAATGTCACAATTTTTTTTTTTTACATGTACAAGTGATGGGAAACAAAAAATATCCTTTACATATCCGCCCAGTTTATCAACTTTTTCGGAAATGCTAGAACGAAGAATTTCTTTGTATATAATAGAAAAACTATATGACGAAGATCTTTATGATTCTTGGATTTATACTAATGAAAAAAAAAAGCGCAATTTGAACAATGAATTGAGAAGCCGAATCAAAATTATAGAAAAAAATGAGGGATCCCCTAGTCTGGATATGCTTGAAAAAAGAACCATATTATGTGATGATGAAAAAAAAAAAAAATGCTTACCAAAAGCATATGATCCTTTTTTCAACGGACCATATCGAGGAATGAGAAAAAAATTCTATTCACGCACAATCATGAATACTTATACAGATACAGAAGATTTAGTAGAATTTTTTTTTATAAATAAGATTCATGATCTACTTCTTAATGATTCCGTAAAACTTCACCCTCAATCATTTTTGAATTCTACAGAAGAAAAAGGAATTGATTCAGAAAGTCAAGCAAAATATTTGCAATTTGTATTTGATGTAATTACAACACATACAAAAGATCAAAAAAAAATGAAAAAGGAATCTGTTGGAATTAGAATAGAAGAACTCAGTAAAAAGGTTTCTCGATGGTCATACAAATTAACCGAGAATTTGTTGGAAGAAGAGGAAGAAGAAAATGAAGAAGCATTGGAGGAAGAAGATTTTTCGATTCATTCAAGAAGAGCCAGACGTGTTATAATTTCTAACGATAATGATCAGAATACCAATTTTTTTTCTATTTATAGTATTCATAATATTAGTAACACTGATAAAAATGATGATCAAATGGAAGAGGAAGAGGTGTCTTTGATACGTTACTCAAAACAATCGGATTTTCGCCGCAATCTAATCAAAGGATCCATGCGCGCTCAAAGACGTAAAACAGTTATTTGGAACCTCTTTCAAGTAAATGTACATTCCCCCCTTTTTTTGGATCGTCTAGACAAAACATCTTTTTTTTCGTTTTTTGATATCAACGAAATGAAGAATCTCATTTTTAGGAATTGGATGGGCAGAGAACAAGAATCAGAACTAAAAATTTCCTATTTCGAAAATGAAGATACAAAAGAAGAAAAGGAGAAAGAGGAAAAAATATATAAAAATGAACAAATAGAAATATCAGAAGCTTGGGATACCTTTATATTTACTCAAGTAATAAGAAGCTTGATGTTAGTAACCCAATCTTTTCTTAGAAAAAACATTATATTACCTTCATTGATAATAGCCAAAAATATTTTCCGTATGTTATTATTCCAAGTTCCCGAGTGGGACGAGGATTTTAAGGAATGGAATAGAGAAATGCATATTAAATGCACCTATAATGGTGTTCAATTATCAGAAAAAGAGTTTCCCCAAGATTGGTTAATAGATGGTATTCAGATAAAGATTCTATATCCTTTCTGTCTAAAACCTTGGAGAAAATCTAAGGCACGATCTCATCATAGAGATCTAATGAAAAAAAAAGGGAAAAAAACAAATTTTTGTTTTTTAACAGTCTGGGGAATGGAAGCGGAACTTCCCTTTGGTTCTCCCCGAAAACGACCTTTTTTTTTTGAACCTATTTATAAAGAACTACAAAAAAGAAAAAAAAAGGTGAAAAAGGAATTTTTACAAGTTCTAAAATCTTTAAATAAAAAAAGAAAACCCTTTCCAAAAGTTAGAAAAGAAAAAAAAAAGGGAGTCATCAAAATAGTTCGAGTTATCAAACTAATAATGAAAAAACTGGAGAAAGTAAATCCAAATTTCTTATTTGAATTGAGTAAAGAAAAAGTATATGAACCGAACGAAAACAAAAAAGATTTCAAAAGAAATAATAAAATTCTTCGTGAATCGTCCGTTCTAAATCGAACGATGAATTGGTTAAATCATTCACTAATAGAAAGAAGAATGAAAGATCTTTCTGATAAGACAATCAAAATAAGGAATCAAATTGAACGAACCGCAAAATACAAGAAAAAAAACGAACGAATTTATGATAATAAAAGATCGGGATCACATAAACATATTTGGAAAATATTAAAAAGGAAAAATATCCGATTAATGCGTAAATCACACTACTTTATCAAATCATTCATTGAAAAAATATACATAGATATTTTGCTATGTACCATTACCGTTTCTAAGATCAATGCACAACTTTTTTTTGAATCAACAAAAAAGATCTTTAATAAATCCATTTACAAAAATAAAATAAATCAAGAACAAGAAAGAATTGATGAAACAAATCAAAATACAATGAATTTTATTTTGACTATAAAAAAATTGTTTTCAAATACTGATAATACTAAGAATATCAATCAAAATTCCAATACTTATTGGAACTTCTCTTCCCTGTCCCAAGCATATGTTTTTTACAAAATATCACAAAACCAATTACTTAATAAGTATCATTTAAGACCTGTACTTCAATATGAAGGGAGCTATCCTTTTTTTAAGGATAATTTAAAAGACTATTGTATGATACATGGAATATTTAATTCCAAATCAAGACATAATAAAATTCATACGTATGGAATGAACGAATGGAAAAAATGGTTAAAAGGTCATTATCAATACGATTTATACGATTTATATCAAAAAAAAAGGTCTCGATTAGTACCTAAAGAATTGCGAAATAGAATAAATAAACATTGTATGATTCAAAATAAGGAATCAAACCAATTGGATTTATATAAAAAATACCAATTTCTTTATTCCATGAATAAAAATGACTATGCAGCAAATTTATTTATGAGTCAAAAAGACAAATGGAAAAAACATTATAGATATGATCTTTTATCATATAAATACATATGCCTCCCTAATTTATACATTTCTGGATCAACATTAGAAAGAAATGGGGACCAAGAAATTCCATATCATTTGAATACATCGAAACCTGAATCATTTTATGTATTGGTAAATATACCTAGTAATGATTATATAGAAAAAGGATATCTTATTGATAGGAATATCAATTTGGATAGAAAATATTTTGATTGTAGAATTCTTCATCTTTGTTTTATAAAAAATATTGATATCTGGACCGATATACATATTGGCATCAAGATTCAGAAAAATACTAAGACTGAAATTAATAATTTAAAAAAAATGGAAAAAAAAGATCTTTTTTATCCTACAATTTATCAAGAGATCAAACCATGCAATCAAAAAAGAAACTTTTTTGATTGCATGGGAATGAATAAAGAAAGGTTATATGATACCGCATCAAATCATGATACTATATCCAATCTAGAAACTTGGTTCTTCCCAGAATTTGTGCTACTTTTTGATGTATATAAAATTCAACCTTGGATCATCCCAATCAAATCACTCTTTTTTCATTTTTCTAGAAATGAAAAAAGTAAAAACATTAACGTAAATTCAAAAAAATCATCTAATAAAAAAAAAGATCTTGAATTAGGAAATTTCAAGCAGGAAGAAAACGAACAACAGGTCCAAAGAAATCTTGTATGGAATCTACTAAAACAAAAAAATAAAAAAGATGTTGAAGAAGATTACGCAAGATTAGAAATAAAAAAAAACCAATATCAATATAAGAACAAGAATGAAATGGAACTAGATTTCTTTTTGAAAAAATATTTACTTTTTCAACTAAGATGGGCTGATCCCTTAAATAATAAAATAATGAAAAATATCAGGGTATATTGTCTCCTACTTAGACTGATAAATCCAAAGGAAATTGCTATATCTTCGATTCAAAGAGGTGAAATAGATCTAGCCGAAATGCTGATTCAAAAGGACCTAGTTCTTGCAGAATTGATAAGAAATAGGATATTTATTATTGAACCAATTTGTCTATCTATACGAAGGGGCGGAAAATCTATTATATATCAAACTATGGATATTTCATTGGTTGATAATAAGAAGAACCAAACAAATAAAAAATACACAAAAAAAAGATATATTGAGAAAAGGGGGTTTGAAAAACCCATTGCACGACACAGCAACATATTTTTGAGTAGAGACAAAAATCATTATGATTTACTTATTCCTGAAAATATTCTATCTACCAGACGTCGTAGAGAATTTCGAATTCGAATTTGTTTCAATTCCCAGAATTTTAATGTTGTGGATAGAAATCCAAGATTTTGCAATGAAAACAAAATAATAAACTGTGGGCAATTTTTGAATGAGGACAAACATATTAATACAGATAGAAAAAATTTCATTAAATTCCAATTTTTTCTTTGGCCCAATTATCGATTAGAAGATGTAGCTTGTATGAATCGCTATTGGTTTGATACCAATAACAGCAGTCGTTTCAGTATGTCAAGAATACATATGTATTCACAATTCAGAATTAATTCAATTCCAATGAAAAATAAAAAAAATTTATAGTGGATTTCCTACATATCGTGTAACATATTTGGTAGATGAAAGCCAAAAAATATACACTGTGTAATATTCTAATACATGATACTGATTTCATAGTGTATCAATTTTCGCTAGGAAGAGCGGAATCCTTTTAAGTAAAAAAAGAAAGTGTTCTCTTTCGTGAATACATATATGTTTTGTATATTTGGATCAAATATACAAAACATAAAAACATAAACCACATAAATAAAAACCCAAAGTAGTATATAAATGAAATCCAATTTTGATGTATACTAGATGAAAATAACTGGCATAATAAATATTATTATTTTTCCTGATTGGTAAAATTCACAGAAAAGAAAGATAGAAATTTAAATTTATGATCAAAAATTCATTCATCTCAGTTATTACACAAGAAGAAAAAGAAGAAAATAGTGGGTCTGTTGAATTTCAAGTATTCCATTTCACCAGTAAGATACGGAGACTTACTTCACATTTAGAATTGCACAAAAGAGATTTTTTATCGCAAAGGGGTCTACGAATAATTCTGGGAAAACGTCAACGATTATTGACTTATTTGTCAAAGAAAAATAAAGTGCGTTATAAGAAATTAATGGATCAGTTAGATATTCGGGAACCAAAAACTCGTTAATTAATTTTGAATTTATTCTTTGAGTTTCTTATTATTTTCTTATTATTATCCTTGTTCTTTTTTAATTATTTTTTTTATATTTTACATTTTAAGAAATTCATGAAATAATGAATTAAGGAAAAAAATATGACTGTACCGGTTACAAGAAAAAATTTTCTAATAGTTAATATGGGCCCTCACCACCCATCAATGCATGGTGTTCTTCGGCTGATCGTTACTCTGGATGGTGAAGATGTTATTGACTGTGAACCTATATTAGGCTATTTACACAGAGGGATGGAAAAAATAGCGGAGAACCGAACAATTATACAATATTTACCTTATGTAACACGTTGGGATTATTTAGCTACTATGTTCACAGAAGCAATAACAGTAAATGCACCAGAACGATTGGAAAGTGTTCAAGTGCCTAAAAGGGCCAGTTATATCAGAGTTATTATGCTGGAGCTGAGCCGTATAGCCTCCCATTTGTTATGGCTTGGCCCTTTTATGGCCGATATCGGTGCACAGACTCCCTTTTTCTATATTTTAAGAGAGAGGGAATTAATATATGATCTATTCGAAGCCGCCACAGGTATGCGGATGATGCATAATTATTTCCGCATCGGAGGAGTAGCTGCGGATTTCCCTTATGGCTGGATAGATAAATGTTTTGATTTCTGTGATTATTTTTTAACAGAAGTTGTTGAGTATCAAAAACTCATTACGCGAAATCCCATTTTTTTGGAACGAGTTGAAGGAGTGGGCATTATTGGTGGGGAGGAGACAATAAATTGGGGTTTATCAGGACCAATGTTACGAGCTTCTGGAATCCAATGGGATCTTCGTAAAGTTGATCGCTATGAGTGTTACAATAAATTTGATTGGGAAGTCAAATGGCAAAAAGAAGGCGATACATTAGCTCGTTATTTAGTAAGAATCGGTGAAATGCAAGAATCCATAAAAATCATTCAACAGGCTCTAGAAGGAATTCCTGGAGGACCTTATGAGAATTTAGAAAACCGGCGTTTTCATAGGACAAAGAATTCCGAATGGAATAATTTTGAATATAGATTTATTACTAAAAAACTTTCACCCAATTTTGAATTGTTAAAACAAGAACTTTATGTAAGGGTAGAGGCCCCAAAAGGAGAATTAGGAATTTATTTAATAGGAGATAATAGTGTTTTCCCCTGGAGATGGAAAATTCGTCCACCCGGTTTCATCAATTTGCAAATTCTTCCCCAGCTAGTTAAAAGAATGAAATTGGCTGATATCATGACGATACTAGGTAGTATAGATATCATTATGGGAGAAGTTGATCGTTGAAATGATAATTGATACAACAGAAGTACAAACTATTCATTCTTTTTATAGATTAGAATCCTTAAAAGAAGTCTATGGACTCATATGGATTTTTGTCCCCATTTTAACCCTTGTCTTAGTAATCACAATGGGAGTATTAGTCATTGTGTGGTTAGAAAGAAAAATATCTGCAGCAATACAACAACGTATTGGACCTGAATATGCCGGCCCTTTAGGAATTCTTCAAGCTTTAGCGGATGGGACCAAACTACTTTTGAAGGAGGATCTTCTTCCATCTAGAGGTAATATTCGTTTATTTAGGGTCGGACCTTCTATAGGTTTTATATCAATTCTACTAAGTTATTTAGTAATTCCTTTTGGATATCACCTTGTTTTAGCAGATCTCAGTATAGGTGTTTTTTTATGGATTGCCTTTTCAAGTATTGTCCCCATTGGTCTTCTTATGTCAGGATATGGATCAAATAATAAGTATTCCTTTTCAGGTGGTCTACGAGCTACAGCTCAATCGATTAGTTATGAAATACCATTAACTCTATGTGTGTTAGCAATATCTCTACGTGTGATTCGTTGGAACATGAATTTTTTTTATCTCTTTTCTAGAAAAGAGATAAAAAATGAATTGAAATACAAGAAAATAGAAATAGAATTCATATAATTCAATATTTAAATATGAATATGAAATAAAAGAATAAAAAAAATCTTTTTTTTTTTAACATTTCAATTCGATGAGTTAAACCAGATAGTTATATGAGTGAAACAAAACTGCTCCTCAATTTGCAGTAAAACAATAAAAATCTCATTTCCTAGGTACAAGAAGAAAATTGAAGTAAACATAAGTTGTTTACCCCAAGATTGAGATTATTTTCTTAGTCGTCATATCTTGAAGCGGATGCAAAAGATCAACTGTATTTCTCACTATACTGGGGATCAATCAAAAAGAAGTGGGCAGTTAGGAACACCAAAGTACGCAAAGGATGAGTAATGGAAATAATGTAAGGTATTAAAAAAAGGGATTTTTGCATAAAACTTTGCATAAAACGAATCATAATAAGGGCTTGAAATTGGTAGAAATGATCAAGCAGTACTTCCCCACGATTCCGATCTAGAGTATGCTACTATTCGCTGATTAAATAAATGACTATCAAGAACGAATTAATCCTTTATTTTCTTTCCTTTTTTTTAGTTTTCAGAAAGAAGAACAGGAACAAGACAAATAGAATGCAATACAATAATAGAATAAAAAAGAATAAAACGGGAATAATAATAAAATATTTTTTTCTTCATACATATGCATATGGAAATTATTATCATGATTCATTAACTAATGCCCAATTCTTTCTATTTATGAATAGAACCAGTATTTGATTGAAGGATTAAGTTATTGCTGAACAAAGATAATTTTTGATTATTTTCATTATAATATCATTATAAGGGATGAGATCAATTCGGAAGTGCTTTTTCTTATTCTAACAGACAGAATTTTATTGGTCGAATTGAGGACTCTCCAACCTCCAATTTCTCTTTACATTGTATTTACCTAAGGTCCAAGGAGAGCTATAATACTAAACTAGTCCTTACCTTACATTTCTTTGTGGCCATAGAGGAGCCGTATGAAGCTTAGGTTTCATGTACGGTTTTGGAATAGCGATGGGAGCAATGATGCTATCATCGACTATAATTATCTAACAGTTCAAGTACAGTTGATATAATTGAGGCACAGTCCAAATATGGTTTTGGGGGATGGAATCTGTGGCGTCAGCCCATAGGGTTTCTAGTTTTTCTAATGTCTTCTCTAGCAGAATGTGAAAGATTACCTTTTGATTTACCAGAAGCAGAGGAGGAATTAGTAGCAGGTTATCAAACCGAATATTCAGGTATAAAATACGGGTTCTTTTATCTTGCTTCTTACCTAAATCTATTAGTTTCGTCATTATTTGTAACAGTTCTTTACTTAGGTGGGTGGGATTTTTCTATTCCGTACATATCTCTTACTGAACTTTTTGGAATAAATAAAATGTTTAGAGTCTTTGTAATAGCAATTAGTATCTTTATTACATTAGCTAAAGCTTATTTGTTTCTGTTCATTCCTATCACAACAAGATGGACTTTACCTAGGATGAGAATGGATCAATTATTAAATCTTGGATGGAAATTTCTTTTACCTATTTCTCTAGGTAATCTATTATTGACAACTTCTTTTCAACTTGTTTCACTATAAACTATAAATAAAAATAAGAAATTAAGAGAAAACAATAATGAATATTCTATATTCATAACTTATCTAAACCAAGAGAAAGAAACATAAATTTTATTCATGGATATCTAAAATATGTTACCTATGGTTACTGGGTTCATGAATTATGGCAAACAAACAATACGAGCCGCAAGGTACATTGGACAAAGTTTCATAATTACCTTATCCCATACAAATCGTTTACCTGTAACTATTCAATATCCTTATGAAAAATCAATCACATCAGAGCGTTTTCGTGGTCGAATCCACTTTGAATTTGATAAATGTATTGCTTGTGAAGTATGCGTTCGCGTATGTCCAATAGACCTTCCCATTGTTGATTGGAAATTTGAAAAAGATATTAAGAAAAAACAATTGCTTCATTATAGTATTGATTTTGGTGTCTGTATATTTTGCGGTAACTGTGTCGAGTATTGTCCAACAAACTGTTTATCGATGACTGAAGAATATGAGCTTTCCACTTATGATCGTCACGAATTGAATTATAATCAAATTTCTTTAGGTCGGTTACCAATCTCAATAATTGGAGATTACACAATTCAAACAGTTATGGATTCAACAAATCAAATGAAAAAATAAAAACCCCTTGCTTGGTTCAAGAACGATTACCAATTACTAAGATTTGGCTTGGAATAAAGTAAGTAGGATTAGCCAAATAACTTTATTTTATCTATCTAATGATATTCATTTTTTTTTTCATTCAATTAGGAAGGTATCATATAAAAAAATAGTTCCTTTCCTGGACCCTTAGTAAGGTCATGAAATATTTCGACTGATTTATTTATCTTTTCTTTCATAATGGATTTACCTGGACCAATACATGATATTCTTGTAGTATTTCTGGGATCAGTTCTTATATTAGGAGGTCTGGGAGTAGTATTACTTACCAATCCCATCGATTCTGCCTTTTCATTGGGATTGGTTCTTGTTTGTATATCCTTATTCTATATTTCATTGAATTCCTATTTTGTAGCTGCCGCGCAGTTCCTTATTTATGTGGGAGCCATAAATGTATTAATCATATTTGCTGTGATGTTCATGAACGGTTCAGAATATTCCAATGATTCCTATTTGTGGACCGTTGGAGATAGGATCACTTCACTGGTTTGTACAAGTATTTTTTTTTCATTAATGACTACTATCCCAGATACGTCATGGTCCGGAATTTTTCGGACTACAAGATCAAATCAGATTATAGAACAGGACTTACTAAGTAACGTTCAACAAATTGGGATTCATTTATCCACAGATTTTTATCTTCCTTTTGAACTCATTTCTATAATTCTTTTAGTTTCTTTGATAGGTGCAATTACTATGGCTCGTCAATAATCTAATATAATAAGAACTTCTTTTTTTTTTAATTCAAGAATGAAAATGGATTTAATCTATTTTATTGAAATCTACTGTGAATATCTTCTTTTGTTCTGTAATTCTTCTATTCTAGTCAACTGAATCGGTTTAATTTTTGTTCGTTCATATTGAAATGAATCGAGATAGATGAGGAATTTATCAATGATGTTAGAGCATGTACTTTTTCTAAGTGTTTATTTATTTTCTATCGGTATCTATGGACTGATCACAAGCCGAAGCATGATTAGAGCACTTATGTGTCTTGAGCTTATACTGAATTCGGTGAATATAAATCTCGTCACATTTTCCGATATATTTGATAGTCGGCAATTAAAAGGAGAAATTTTCTCAATCTTTGTTATAGCCATTGCGGCTGCTGAAGCAGCTATTGGACTAGCTATTGTTTCGTCGATCCATCGTAACAGAAAATCAACTCGTATCAATCAATCAAATTTGCTGAATAATTAGTCATAATTATTCTATTTTTACATATAAATCAAAACATAAGACTTTTAGAATATTCTAATATAGAATCTAATAGAATTAGAATAGTAAGATAATTTAATTAGAATTAAATAGAATATAATATATTCTTATCTGATATATAATATATCACCTTAAGTATATTTCTATATACTTTATATATACTATCTTTATATCTTTCTATATCTTTCTATATAATATATATATATATACATATAGAAAGATATAAAGATAGTAAATTTAACATGAATTGAATTTGTAAACTCATATTTCATGGTTATTGAAATGGAAATCAAAGTATCTTGGCCCTTTCTCATAAACAGATTAGAAAATCTATTGATTCTTCAATTTTTGATAAATCATTGATTCGTCTGGTGTCTACAATAGAAAATATATGATTTATTTCATTTTCTTATTTTCTTTTACCAGATCGAAAATCTTTTGTGCTCAAAACTGGAATTTATAGACCCAATGTCACATTCAGTAAAGATTTATGATACATGTATAGGATGTACCCAATGTGTTCGAGCTTGCCCTACGGATGTATTGGAAATGATACCTTGGGACGGATGTAAAGCTAAGCAAATTGCTTCTGCGCCAAGAACCGAAGATTGTGTAGGTTGTAAAAGATGCGAATCCGCTTGTCCAACGGATTTTTTGAGTGTCCGTGTTTATTTATGGCATGAAACAACTCGCAGCATGGGTCTTTCTTATTGATATGTGACAAAAAACTCCACTTGAATCATTTGATTCCTCTTTACCGACAAAAGCCCGTACTCGAGAAAAGAAAATAGATTCTATTATTCTTCTCCCGAGCACGGGGTTTTATGGTCTAATTTTATCTTGTCTTTATCACGAGTTATTTTCCTTGGTTAACAATACTTCTTGTTTTGCCCATATTCGCGGGTTCTTCAATTGTCTTTTTCCCTCATAGGGGAAATAAGGCATATAGGTGGTATACTCTATGTATATGTATACTAGAGCTCCTTCTAATGACCTATGTATTTTGTTATCATTTTCAATTGGACGATCCATTAACCCAATTGAAGGAGGATTTTCAATGGATCAATCTTTTTGATTTTCACTGGAGACTGGGAACCGATGGACTTTCCATAGGACCCATTTTACTGACAGGATTTATCACGACTTTAGCTACTTTAGCAGCTTGGCCAGTTACTCGAAATCCGCGATTTTTCTATTTCTTGATGTTAGCAATGTATAGTGGCCAAATAGGATCATTTTCTTCTCGAGACCTTTTACTTTTTTTCATCATGTGGGAATTAGAATTAATTCCTGTTTACTTACTTTTATCCATGTGGGGAGGAAAAAAACGCCTGTACTCGGCTACAAAGTTTATTTTGTGCACTGCCGGAGGTTCCATTTTTCTATTAATAGGAGTTCTAGGTATGGGTTTATATGGTTCCAATGAACCAACATTAGATTTAGAAAAATTAGCTAATCAATCGTATCCTGCAGCATTGGAAATAATACTCTATTTTGGTTTTCTTATTGCTTATGCTGTCAAATCGCCGATGATACCCCTACATACATGGTTACCAGATACCCACGGGGAAGCACATTACAGTACATGTATGCTTTTAGCTGGAATCTTATTAAAGATGGGAGCATATGGATTGATTCGGATCAATATGGAATTATTAGCTCACGCTCATTCTAGATTATCTCCCTGGTTGGTGATAGTAGGAATAATACAAATCATTTATGCAGCTTCAACCTCTCTCAGTCAACGCAATTTAAAAAAACGTATTGCCTATTCTTCCGTATCTCACATGGGTTTCATAATTATAGGAATTGGTTCTATAACTGGCATGGGACTTAATGGAGCCATTTTACAAATAATCTCTCATGGATTGATTGGTGCTGCACTTTTTTTCTTAGCAGGAACAAGTTGTGATAGAATACGTTTTGTTTATCTCGAAGAGATGGGGGGGATATCTATCCCAATGCCAAAAATATTTACCATGTTTAGTAGTTTCTCGATGGCTTCTCTTGCATTGCCAGGAATGAGTGGTTTTGTTGCAGAATTCTTAGTCTTTTTTGGAATAATTACCAGCCCAAAATATCTTTTCATGCCAAAAATGTTAATTACTTTTGTAATGGCAATTGGAATGATAATAACTCCTATTTTTTTATTATCTATGTTACGTCAGATTTTCTATGGATACAAGCTATTCAATATTCCAAACTCGAATTTTTTTGATTCTGGACCACGAGAACTTTTTGTTTCGATATGTATCTTTTTACCTGTAATAGGAATTGGTATGTATCCTGATTTCGTTCTCCCGTTATCGGTTGACAAGGTACAAGTTCTAGTATCTAATTATTTTTATAGATACTAATTCTTTTTTTAGATTCAATAATAAATAAAATAAAATTCATTAATTGGAAAGAAAGTCTTAGAATTCTTTGACTTTCATATTTTCACGATTCTTCGTTGTACAATGAAAAAAAAGGGAAAGGTTAATTAGAATTGTAATGAAATACATCTAAAGTTTTTGAGAACCTTTTGAATAATTCCTATATTTAAACGGTTCTCAAAAACTCGTACAAAATTTCATTGTGTATCAGACGATTTTTTTATGTATTCTTCATGTAGTTTATTTTATTCAATTAGATATTAATTGGAATGAACCATAACTATGGAACCCGATTCCTAATAGATTGATCCCAAAATAGCATATCCAAATTATAAGAAATCCTATAGAAGCTACAAATGCCGAATTCGTGCCTTGATCTTGCAATTTTGAATTTGTTCTAGTATGTAAATAAATTGCAAATATGGTCCAAGTAATAAATGCCCAAGTTTCCTTAGGGTCCCAATTCCAATAAGAACCCCATGCTTCATTAGCCCATACTGCTCCAGAAAGAATGCCTATGGTTAAAAAGGTAAACCCTAAACTAATGACACGATAACTCCAATAATCTAAACGCTGAATTAATTGATATTTGTAAAAATTTTGAACTGAGAGGAAAAAAGTCTTTTTTAATACACTTCCTTTTTCGTTCAAATATTCCATATTACCAAAGAAAAACGACTTCCTTAAACTTAAAAAATTCTTGAAAAAATCGATTTTTTTTTGAAATGTAATTACTATAAGAGCAATTGATAATAACGATCCGCATAAAAGAGCTGCATAGCTCAATAGCATCATACTGACATGCATCATTAACCACTGAGATTGTAGAGCAGGTACTAATATTACGGGTTGATGCATTTCATTTGAAAGACCTGACGTGGCGAAACCTTGGGTAAAAATGGCACTTGGTGCAGTTATTGCGCTTAAATCATTTTTATGATTCCCAAGATACGGAATCATATGAATAATGGATAAACTCCATGAAAGGAAGATTAATGATTCGTATAAATTACTTAAGGGAAAATGTTCCGAAGAAATCCAACGAATAACTAAAAACCCTGTTATAGAGAAAAAAGTAGCTATCATCCCTTTTTCTGACGAATTACGTAATCCTTCAATTTCGTCAACTAATAAGTTCATCAAATGAATTATAATCACAATTGAGATGATCGAAAAGGAAATATGAGTTAATATATGTTCTAAGGTCGCAAATATCATAAAGAAGAGTCCCTTTTAAATAATTAAAATTGGGGAGAGGATTAAATAAAATCTAAAATAGAATATTTTAAATATCTTAGATTCTATTAGATCTATTGTGTCTATATTATTAATATAAATAATTATTTATGCCGCCACTCGGACTCGAACCGAGATGCTCTAGCACTGCTTCCTAAGAGCAGCGTGTCTACCAATTTCACCATGGCGGCTTACCTTAAATAATAAATAATAATAGTAAATTCATGTTGAATTGTCTATATTCAATAGAATTTAGGAAACAATGAATAAAGATGCATTTCTATTCATATGGAAATGTTCAATATCAATAATACTTAATTAGTATCTTCATCTTCGTAAGTTCAGTTTTAATAATCAACTTTTCCGTACTAGAAACCTAGCTCTTGTTTATCCAGAACAGTCAGAACTCAAAAGCTTCGTTCTCAGTCGGGGTATAAAATTCATAATAACGATTTTGAGACCCAACACCTTAGTATAAAGTATAATGAAATACTTAGATTTTTCTTTGTCTATCGTAATTGTGCTTTTCTATTTTGAAAAGCACAATTCATAGGAAAGAAAAAATCATCTCACGAATTCAATATCAATCAATATAAATTTCGATAAATAGAATATAATAGAAATATAGAAAGACTCTAAAAAATAGAAAAAAAATGATAAAAAAAATAAAATACACAATACTGAGTACTTTGAATCAAGTAGAAAGAAAGATTCTTATTTTTTATATTACCTAGCTCTAACTAATAAGGAGAAGTGAAATACAAATACAATACATTAGTAAAATTGAATCGTTTGTCTTCCAATTCAAAAATGGAAATTTGGAAGTTCTTTGAAACATGTCAATTAATATTTTTCCAAGACTTTTTTTTGTCGCACAAAAAAACTTTTTGACTGTCCGGTGGAAATAGATTTAGCTAAAGAAAAAGCTTTTACTGCCTCTAAAGATCCTTTTTTTTTCCAAAGATTTCTACGAATATGTTTTTTTGACATAGAAGTACGTTTTTTTGGAACTGCCATTTAAAAGGTAGGTGACTCCTTTTTATCGTTGTATGTGAAAGACATATATTGTTTAAAATAAATTACTTTTTATTAGTCATTATCTATACTTAATTCCATAAATTTCAAAAATTCCTCAATAATATCATAACACATAACATACAAATAGAAAAAAAAGAATAAAAGAAAAGAAATAAGAAAAGAAAAATATTCGAAAATAATTCTATTTTCATAGACAAATAGATTTCAATTTTCTATCTTTATTCTGATATTTGCATAATGTAAGAATTACATACGTATTTTCTATTTCTTGTTTTATAAAAGAATATATACAAAAAAAATATACAAAAAAAGTTTACTATTTCATATTATTTAAGATAGATTTATTAGATTTATCTATTAAAATATTAGAGTCATATATATACAATATTGCAAATATTCATATTTAATATTAAGAATAGTAAGAGAAAATATTTATCTAATTTATCTAAATAGTAAACTATATAGTATATATACTATATAAAAGATATATAGTATATAAAAAAAAAAGATTCTATATAAAGATTATACAATAAAAAAAAGAAAGAAAAATATAAAAATAGAAATAGATAAAGAAATCTGTAACTGAACTTTAATATAAAATATAAATCTAATAAATCTATCTTAAATCTAAAAATATATCATATATATGTAAATTACATAATTTTACATAATTAGAATATAATGTAAAGGGAAAATCCAATTATTCAAAATCTCATATGATGTCATATTATTTCATTATTTCAAAAATATCTTTCTTTTCTAGAGTTTTAAGTTAATTAATAACTAAGTAATAAACTTGACTAATTATTTGGTCATATTATTTGATATATGACCAACCTATTGCAACTTTTATTTCAAATATTTAATAAAACAAAAAGTCATAATTCCAATATTTGTATTTTTGTATTTGATCTTTTTCATATTTTTTTCTTATTGTTTTGTTCTTTTTGAAAGAGATCAGAATTGGTGAATTGGAAACAATTATAAGAAAAAAGAACAATTTGGTTTCTTATGGAATATACATATAAATATGCATGGATAATACCCCTTTTTCCGCTCCCAGTTACTATGTCAATAGGATTTGGACTTCTACTTATTCCGACAGCAACAAAAGATCTTCGTCGTATGTGGGCTTTCCTAAGTGTTTTACTACTAAGTATAGCTATGTGGTTTTCGGCTAATCTGTCTATTCAGCAAATAAATGGGAGTTTGACCTATCAATATCTATGGTCTTGGACCATCAATAATGATTTTTTATTAGAGTTCGGACACTTGATCGATCCACTTACTTCTATTATGTCAATACTAATTACTACTGTTGGAATCCTGGTTTTTATTTATAGTGACAATTATATGTCTCATGACCAAGGATATTTGAGATTTTTTGCTCATATGAGTTTTTCCAATGCTTCAATGTTGGGATTAGTTACTAGTTCCAATTTGATACAAATTTATATTTTTTGGGAACTAGTGGGAATGTGTTCGTATTTATTGATAGGTTTTTGGTTCACACGACCCGTTGCAGCAAGTGCTTGTCAAAAAGCTTTTGTAACTAATCGTATAGGAGATTTTGGTTTATTATTAGGGATCTTAGGATTTTATTGGATAACTGGTAGTTTCGAATTTCGGGATTTGTTCCAAATAGTGAATACCTTGATCCATAATAATGGGGTCAATTCTTTATTTGCTACTTTATGTGCCTTTTTATTATTTGTCGGTGCAGTTGCTAAATCCGCACAATTTCCCCTTCACGTATGGTTACCTGATGCCATGGAAGGCCCCACTCCTATTTCGGCTCTTATACACGCTGCTACTATGGTAGCAGCAGGGATTTTTCTTGTAGCTCGCCTTCTTCCTCTTTTCATAGTTATACCTTACATAATGAATCTCATTTGTTTAGTAGGTATAATAACAGTATTTTTAGGAGCTACTTTAGCTCTTGCCCAAAGAGACATTAAAAGAAGTTTAGCTTATTCTACAATGTCTCAATTGGGTTATATTATGTTAGCTCTAGGCATAGGTTCTTATCGAGCTGCTTTATTTCATTTGATCACCCATGCCTATTCTAAAGCTTTATTGTTTTTGGGATCCGGATCCATTATTCATTCAATGGAACCTATTGTTGGATATTCACCAGAGAAAAGTCAGAATATGGTTCTTATGGGAGGTTTAACAAAATATGTTCCAATTACAAAAATTACTTTTTTTTTAGGTACACTTTCTCTTTGTGGTATTCCGCCTCTTGCTTGTTTTTGGTCCAAAGATGAAATTCTTCACGATAGTTGGTTGTACTCACCAACTATCGCACTAATAGCTTGGTTCACAACAGGATTAACCGCATTTTATATGTTTAGGATGTATTTACTTACCTTTGATGGGTATTTGCGCATTCATTTTCAAGATTATAGTAGTCTTAGTAATACAAAAAAGAGCTCGTTTTATTCAATATCTCTATGGGGAAAAGGGACACTTAAGAAAGTCAATAGTAATTTCTTTTTTTCAAAAATGAATAAGAATAAGGTTTGTTTTTTTTCAAAAAATATATCTAAAATTGACGAGAATGTAAGAAGTAAGATACGAGACTTTAGTACTTACTTTAGAAATAGATATACTTATATGTATCCTCACGAATCGAGCAATACTATGTTATTTCCTCTCCTTATATTAGTACTATTCACTTTGTTCATTGGATCAATAGGAATTTCTTTTAACGGAGGAGTAATAGATTTGGATCTATTATCGAAATGGTTAACTCCATCGACAACCCTTTTTCATCAGAAATTGAATTCTTCTGAGGATTGGTATGTATTTTTTTCAAATGCTTTTTTTTCAGTAAGTATAGCTCTTTTCGGACTATTTATAGCATCTATTTTTTATGGATCTATTTATTCATCTTTCAAAAATTTGGGCTTAATTAATTTCTTTTTCAAAAGAGGTCCTAAAAGAATTATTCTGGACAAAATAAAAGGTATGATATACAATTGGTCATATAATCGTGGTTATATAGATATTTTTTATACTGGGATTTTCACCATGAGTATAAGAGGGTTAGCCGAGCTAACTCAGTTTTTTGATAAATATATAATTGATGGAATTCTAAATGGGATTGGTGTTGCAAGTTTATTTATGGGCGAAGGAATAAAATATATGGGAGGTGGACGAATCTCATCTTATTTATTCTTGTATTTTTATTATGTGTCAATCTTTTTCTTATTCATTCTTTTCTTTTTCTCTTCTTTCAGTCTTCCCAATTCCCAATTTTCTTGATGGGTCTCCAGATCAGAATCTTCGTAAACTGGGCTATCTTGATAGCGTGCCTCTTTCAAGTGAAATTCATCCTTTGTTTTTTCCTTTCCATTCACTCGGATCTCTTCCGTTTCATCTATTTTGTCCAGATCCTCCTTTTCTTCCGAACAAAGGTTTTCTTCGGTGGATCCCTCTTGTTCCTGTTTAGTCTCCTTCATTTCGTAAGTTGTTTCTACATCGCTTTCTTCCGTTTCTGAGGTTTCTTTCTCTTTCAGTTTCTTAGTGACAATAGGCGACGGCATTCTGCCTAAATAGTAAACACAGGTGATAAATAAGAGAATACTAAAGATTCGAGCCATAGAATTTCTCAATTCTGACACAAGATACTTATTAGATCGAATAGAATGATTTTGCCGTATCCAGAATAATACCAATCCAACCCATTTCATGAATAAAATGTGACCAATTAACCAACCAACAAAACTACTTGTTAAAAATAAAATCTTGTTGTTGCATCGAAACATATAAATGTTGACTAATCTGGCTAACGTGGAACTTGGTAAAATGAAATGGTTGAATAATTGAAAAATTAGATTATTCAGGAATACACATTGAATGCTGAGATTACGCATTGAATTTCTGGTAGTAGATCCATAATCAAAAAAGTTTTTATGATTGTTCCAGAAGAA